ACAGGATTAACCGAGGCTGTTCAAACAGGCATAGGGCAACTAGACGGTATTAACGTAGCAATTGCGGTTATGGATTTTCAGTTTATGGGGGGTAGTATGGGATCCGTAGTTGGGGAGAAAATTACCCGTTTGATTGAATACGCTACTAAAGAATTTCTACCTCTTATTATAGTGTGTGCTTCTGGAGGGGCACGCATGCAAGAAGGAAGTTTGAGCTTGATGCAAATGGCTAAAATCTCTTCTGCTTTATATGATTATCAATCCAATAAAAAGTTATTCTATGTACCAATCCTTACATCTCCTACTACCGGTGGGGTGACAGCTAGTTTTGGTATGTTGGGGGATATCATTATTGCTGAACCCAATGCCTACATTGCCTTTGCGGGTAAAAGAGTAATTGAACAAACATTGAATAAAACAGTACCCGACGGTTCACAAGCGGCTGAGTATTTATTCCAGAAGGGCTTATTCGATTTAATCGTACCACGTAATACTTTAAAAAGCGTTCTGAGTGAGTTATTTCAACTCCACACTTTCTTTCCTTTGAATCAAAATTAAAACATTCAGTTCAATTATTTTGAGCAAACAAGTAATTAGTTTATCTAATTAGTTTATCCGAATCCAAGTAAAAATTAGACGAATGGGGTTTTCTTTGTTGACATAAGATCTAATTGTATAAAGAATCAAAAGTCACATCAAATTGAAAACCCGTCCCCTTTTCTATATTCATTATTATTTATCAACAAGATAAAAGATGAAATTCTTATTTTCGTAAAGTAAAATAAGAAAAAAAAAAAAAAAAAAAAAAAAGATCTTCTTCTCGTCATATATAATTCAAATCTATTAAATATAGAATTTTTTATCTTTCTATATCTTACGATAATCCTATTTTGACTAAGAATCCCTGCTGGATGGGATTCTAACAAACCCTTCAATATAATTCAATATAAATAGACTCTAAATAAGTAGAATCTAAATAAGTAGAATCTAATTCATTTTTAATAAGCTTTTTGCTTAATAAATGAAATTAGAAGACAAGAGCAAAAAATGAAGAAAAAAATATCTCATCCATATCCTTTCAAATCCTTCATGTAGAAAGATAAAAAACTACATTATATACTCACTTAGATAGATACTTATATATATAGAATAATAATTCTCAAATTATAATAAGTAAGATATCCTTATATATAATAATAATAATAATATAATAAGATATATAATAAGATATCTTTATATTATAAATTGATATTATAAATAATAAATATAAAATCTAACTAATAATAACAGGTACAAATAGTCAATCGAGGTACCCATTCTATGACAACTCTTAACTTTCCCTCTATTTTGGTCCCTTTAGTAGGCCTAGTATTTCCGGCAATCGCAATGGCTTCTTTATTTCTTCATGTTCAAAAAAACAAGATTGTTTAGAGCCGATGGCACAAAATATCATCTATTTTTTTTTACGTTTGTATCATAACACAGATATCCTTTTAGCAAAATATGGTATAAGCGGCTTCCGCCGAAAAATTCTTATGTCTCCAGAAAATGCTATATTCTAGCTATTTTCAAATAGACCCGAATCGGCGTATGGCTGAGTTGTAAAGCCGGTCTATCTATATGTATGTGGCTATCTTTAGTGAGTCATACGAAGGGTATGTTATTAGTTTAGATCTAACCAATTTAATGAATTACTCCTAAAGGTTCACATCAAACTAGTTCAAACTAGTGCTAGTTGATGCGAGTTACTTCGGAAACAAACAGACTAAAGTCAAATTCATTTGGGGTATTCTCTCAATTCCAAAAAAGCAACGGGATCAAGTATGAGTTGTCGATCAGAACATATATGGATAGAACCTATAAAGGGGGCTCGAAAAATAAGTAATTTATGCTGGGCTATTATCCTTTTTTTAGGTTCATTAGGATTCTTGTTGGTTGGAACCTCGAGTTATCTTGGTAGAAATTTGATATCTTTCTTTCCGTCTCAGCAAATCGTTTTTTTTCCACAAGGAATTGTGATGTCTTTCTATGGGATCGCGGGTCTTTTTATTAGCTCCTATTTGTGGTGCACAATTTCGTGGAATGTAGGTAGTGGTTATGATCGATTTGATATAAAAGACGGAATAGTGTGTATCTTTCGTTGGGGATTTCCTGGAAAAAATCGTCGGGTCTTCCTCCGATTTCTTATAAAAGATATTCAATCCGTCAGAATAGAAGTTAAAGAGGGTATTTATGCTCGGCGTATCCTTTATATGGATATAAGAGGCCAGGGAGCCATTCCATTGACTCGTACTGATGAGAATTTTACTCCACGGGAAATGGAACAAAAAGCTGCGGAATTGGCCTATTTCTTGCGTGTACCAATTGAAGTATTTTAATTTGAAGTTATTTTACCGAGAAATGAATGCTTTCTCAGCAGGAGGGCAAAAATGCAAGAATCCTCTTTTTCTAGAACATAACTTAATTGATGTTTCTTCAGAACATTCATTCGAGTTAAAGCAGACTATATGGAACAAGTATAAAAAAAAACTCTTTGGGGTATCTTTTATATGTATCGAAATATACACAACTCAATTAAATAAAAAATGAATAAAAAATCGAAATATCTCATAATCAACCATTTCGAAATAAGGAAATATCCCCCCCTTTTACTTGCTTTTGACTTGTTGGAATTGAGACTTTATATTCAGATAGATAATATCTTGTCATTTTTTCGACGCTTCTTTTTGTGCTCCTTAATGACCAAAAAATTGGATCTCTTATAATGATAACTAGCCAATTTCTTTCTGTCGTTTTTTGCCACCCTTTTTTCATTTCACAAGATTCTTCAGAAAATTCCCTCAATTATTCTATCCCTGACTACTCATAGTCAGTGAAATTTTTTAGAAATCTTAGCTATTTTTATATAATGATAGAAAAGGAGTTCTTTCGTATCAAAATCTTAAAAATATTTATATTCATTATTGAATATTGAATTTTAGATTGAATTTTCGGGGCATTCATCGAAAGGAGATATGTGCTTCGACTTTTACTATAGGGAAACAATACTAGGGAAACAATACTTTTTTATTCTTTATTATATATATTTATTCATTCGAATTTTTCGTCTATTTCTGTCTTTTTTTCTAGATTCAAGGCCTAACCACGAAATCACAAATAAAAAATAGTGAATAGATTCATAGGTTCGATAACTTGTAATAGAACTGATGCGTGAGAGAAATATTAGATTACATAGAGTCGACGAATGAGATGGGTTCATTAACAATTCACAGATGAAAAAATGGCAAAAAAGAAAGCATTCACTCCTCTTTTATATCTTGCATCTATAGTATTTTTGCCCTGGTGGATTTCTATCTTATTTCAAAAAAGTCTGGAATCGTGGGTTACTTATTGGTGGAATCCTAGGCAATCCGAAACTTTTTTGAATGATATTGAAGAAAAGAGTATTTTAGAAAAATTCATAGAATTAGAGGAACTCCTCTTCTTAGAAGAAATGATCAAGGAATACTCGGAGACACATCTACAAAACCTTCGTATAGGAATTCACAAAGAAACAATCCAATTAATCAAGATACACAACGAGGGTCGTATTCATACGATTTTGCACTTCTCGACAAATATAATATGTTTCATTATTCTAAGTGGTTATTCTATTTTGGGTAATAAAGAACTTGTTATTCTTAACTCTTGGGCTCAGGAATTCCTATATAACTTAAGTGACACAATAAAAGCTTTTTCTCTTCTTTTATTAACCGATTTATGTATTGGATTTCATTCGCCCCATGGTTGGGAATTGATGATTGGCTTTGTCTACAAGGATTTTGGATTTGTTCATAATGATCAAATTATATCTGGCCTTGTTTCAACTTTTCCAGTCATTCTAGATACAATTTTCAAATATTGGATTTTCCGTTATTTAAATCGCGTATCTCCGTCACTTGTAGTGATTTATCATTCAATGAATGACTAAAAAATGGTCTACTTAATCCAATTATAAATCCAATTATAATGTTTCTTACTTTGCAGTTGTACATAAGCAAAACATTGAAAATCGCTTTCTATTTCTACCCATCCCGGAGATTCATCCTATATTCCTATATATTAATCGAGTCAAATTATTCCAGTAAATAACAGAATCGTGGATAGGAAACTCCATTAGTGACCTACCCCAATTTATTGTAGAAATTTTCGGGATCAATGATTGGACCATGCAAACTAGAAATAATTTTTCTTGGATAAAGGAACAGATTACTCGATCTATTTCCGTATCGCTCATGATATATATAATAACTCGTACACCCATTTCAAATGCATATCCCATTTTTGCACAGCAGGGTTATGAAAATCCACGAGAAGCGACTGGACGTATTGTATGCGCCAATTGCCATTTAGCTAATAAACCGGTGGATATTGAGGTTCCGCAAGCGGTACTTCCAGATACTGTATTTGAAGCAGTTGTTCGAATTCCTTATGATACGCAACTGAAACAAGTTCTTGCTAATGGTAAAAAAGGGGCTTTGAATGTAGGGGCTGTTCTTATTTTACCAGAGGGTTTTGAATTAGCCCCTCCCGATCGTATTTCCCCGGAGATAAAAGAAAAGATGGGTAATCTGTCTTTTCAGAACTATCGCCCCAATCAAAAAAATATTCTTGTCATAGGCCCTGTTCCTGGTCAGAAATATAGTGAAATTACCTTTCCTATTCTTTCCCCGGACCCCACTACTAAGAAAGACGTTCACTTCTTAAAATATCCTATCTACGTAGGTGGAAACAGGGGAAGGGGCCAGATTTATCCTGACGGGAGCAAAAGTAACAATACAGTTTATAATGCTACAGCATCAGGTATAGTAAGCAAAATCCTACGAAAAGAAAAGGGGGGATACGAAATAACCATAGCGGATGCATCGGATGGACGTCAAGTGGTTGATATTATCCCTCCGGGGCCAGAACTTCTTGTTTCAGAAGGCGAATCTATTAAATTGGATCAACCGTTGACAAGT